AAGTCGCTACCCCCCCTTGGTATTTCTTTAAATTTAATTGAATTTTGTTTAATTAGACGGAATTTCTTTAAAAACTTCTGCTTTCTTTAAAAGATTCTGAACAATTCCTGTAGGTTGAGCACCCCTTTCAAGGAAGTATAGAATAGCAGGAACATTTAAATAAGTTTGATTCTTCATTGGATCATAAAACCCCACTTTTCTAAGATCTTTTCCTTCTCTTCGGGATCGAACATCAATTGCAACGATTCGATAGACGGCTCATTGGGATAGATGTAGATGAACAATACCCCCCCTAGAACCGTATAGGAAGTTTTCTCCTCGTACGGCTCGAGAAAAAATGATTTGATTCGAATAAACCTAGAAAATCAATTAGACTTTAATTTCATTCGTTTTTTGTCCTTCCTGAAAATTTAAAAGAAACCATTCGTACTCATAACTCAAGTTGAATAACTCTCAAATAGCTCAAAAGGATATTCTTCTCTTTAGCCAATTTTATTTATTGAGTTGTCTTTACCCGCTTTTTTTGTCTCGTTTAAAATTAGATTTGGATGATCCAGTTATTAAAACTATCGAGACAATTAAAATGGGTTTACTTGTTCTTGGATCCTTTAATCTTTATTTTAAATCATTGGGTTTAGACATTACTTCGGTGCTTCTTAATACTCTCAAAATGACAGCAACATACCCTTTCATTTGAATTGGAAATATTTGAAATTTGATTTCTTTCTACCAAAGAATCCGATGGACAGTTGATTCCCGCGTAATACACTTTGAATCAAAAAGTTTGATCAATTACAACAAGTTTCCAATTTAAAAACAAAACTTGTTGAAATTGGATTGGATCCTTTTGATTTCTATATTATTATTATATATAGAAGATACGTTTACGAAGTTGTTCCAATTGATTGATTGGCATTAACCCTAGATCCTTGCCCCCCAGAAATGAATGAATCCTTTCGACTTTTCAACTCGAGCTCCATCGAAGACTATTTACAACCCAACAAAAAAACAAAGGATTCGGGTGTAACAGAACAAACGATGTCGAGACAAGAGCATCTTCACTCCTCGATAAATCGAAAATAAGATGGTGGATCTAAAAATCCACAACGGATCGTGTCCTTCAAGTCGCACGTTGCTTTCTACCACATCGTTTCAAACGAAGTTTTACCATCACATTCCTCTAATTTGGAACCAGTATGGAATTGATTCAATTATGGAATCATGAATAGTCATTGGTTCAGTTGTACATAAACATCGTAATCTAGACTTTTTATTTTCTTATTTAAAAATATGAATATGATGTGATATCTGTATGTGGAACGATTTTTATGAAAAAGTCTTAGCAAGACAAGATCCTTAACATCCATAAATCTATTTTAACATACATAAAAAGTATCTATATAATACAAAATAATAGAAAGAAGATATAGTTATAACTATATATTATAATATTATATATATATATAAACGAATAACTTATTGACTCTGCATCTTCAAGTGACTAAATAGGATAGATTATCCTATTTCCTACTTTTTCAATACCAAAGATTCAACTGACAAGAGATCATTAATATTAATAAAGTATTTATAAAAAGAAATATCTATAATTGAAAAAGTTTCCTATTTAGAAATACTATCTTCTTTGAAGGAAATTCGCCGATAAGCAGCATGTTTAATCCGATAAGTCTTTCCTTGACTCATCACTGATTTAAAATAGATCAAAGATAAAGAAGAAATAATCCAATTCTTTTTTTCGCAAGTGGATCAAAAAATGATATTAAGTAAAGATTTGAATCTTTATTCTTTTCATCTGATTACGAAAAGAAAAATAGAAAAATTATTTGCATTGAAATAGAACGATACATACCATATAAGCTAAACGATACATACCATATAAGCTAAATATTTCCTCATTTTATATGTTTATATGTATTTTGTTTAACATAGGGATAGGGTTGAGTAATATTTCAATAATCAAATCTTGTCATAAAGTGAATAAAAGGAATAGGATAAATCATCCCTGCCTCAATCGTTCCATAGATTTCCAATTTTTCATTAGAGTCAACCACGAAATACCTAAAAAAATGAAATAGAAAAAAAACACATTGGCTCCATAACATAAAAAATATGTTATAAAACATATGTTATGAAACTTGATCATTTGTTAATGAGATTCGAACAGATATTTAAATTAATACTGATTTACTCCTGACCATTCCATTTTCTATAGCAATAATAGGAATACTATAGCAATAGTATAAAAATACTCTGGGACGGAAGGATTCGAACCTCCGAATAGCGGGACCAAAACCCGTTGCCTTACCACTTGGCCACGCCCCATTTCAATTTAGAATCTAAACTAAGAAACAATAAAATTGGTATTGGTTGTTTGTCAACTCTAGTCCAAATATCTATATATCTATAGAATAAACGGGTAGTAGGATGTTGATACATATAGATATAGAATTCAACTAAATTTATTGATCATTACATAGAATTCAATTAAGATATTGTATGAAAGTATGATTTCTTCTATTCTCCTTTAAGTTGAGAATTGGAGGATTTTGTGATTGGGTGGCTTCAAAAAGAAGAAGGATTTTTTGTCTACCGTAACTGACTTTATTCCTTTTTCCTTATATCAAAAACCCAACCAAAATGTAATTATCTCCAAGAACACAAAAATGTCTGTTATGCTTAATATCATTAGTTTAATCTGTATTTGTATAAATTCTTCCCTTTCTTCGAGTACTTTTGTCTTCGGAAAATTGCCCGAAGCCTATGCCTTTTTGAATCCAATCGTAGATGTTATGCCAGTTATACCTCTGTTTTTTTTTCTTTTAGCTTTTGTTTGGCAAGCTGCTGTAAGTTTTCGATGAAATCCTTAATAATTAGAATTTAATTATTTTAATTATTAATATATATAATATATAATAATATCCTAGAAAATGCATGATTTCTTCGAGAAAAAATTCTAATAATTGAAAAATGAGATAAGTTTTAGAGTATGAACCCTCGATTCGCACATTGAGTTAGTGGGCGGCTTACCACCCATTTCTTCTCTTCATTTTTTGACCCCTTTTGCAGCAAAAGACCCTAACCCTATTAGGGTCTACCACAATATCTAATTTCGAGATGAAAGATATTTTTGTTAATCAAAAACAAATGCATTTGTTTTGTAACAATTCATTTCTATTTCTAGAAAAAAAAAACAGGTGTCAAAATAGGATATGTGGTAGAAAAATGGAAGATCTATTCTCTTTTTTTTTCCCAAAAAATCATTTGGAGATTGTGTAATGCTTACTCTGAAACTCTTCGTTTATACCGTAGTGATATTTTTTGTTTCTCTCTTTATCTTTGGATTCCTATCTAATGATCCGGGACGTAATCCTGGACGTGAAGAATAAGATCCTAAGGGTTTTCTTTGATTCATTTTCAAATCTTCTTAGGATTTTATCTATATTCTACACGTTTAACTAATATTTTCAAAATAAAAAAAAATAAATCAAGTCATCAACGGAAACGGAAAGAGAGGGATTCGAACCCTCGGTACGAATAACTCATACAACGGATTAGCAATCCGACGCTTTAGTCCACTCAGCCATCTCTCCCAATTGAAAAAGCTAATTACTACATTACCATTACCCATAATGTCAGGAGTCTTTTTTTTTCTCTCTCTTCTTTGCTCTATTATTCTATTATATATATCTATAATATGTATATGTAGAGAGATCGACAAATCAGGAATCTCTTTTATCGAAAGGGAAGGGCTGGAAAATGTCAACAACCTAAATAAAGAAAAATAAGGACGACCTCTTTGTTTTGTGTTGATTTTGTTCGAAAAGCCCTTCTTATTCTGATGGCCTGGCCTGGTCAGTACCTAGCCGGGCCTTTTTTTGGTCCAACGAATTATAGATAATTAATGATTTATCTGATTTGAAAACAAAAAGGCTTTTGCTTTTCTATTTAGATTATTTATATATTTAAATTATATTTATATTATAAATTATAATAATATTAATTATATATTTTTTATATAATATACAAAAAAGAATTTAATATAAATATAATTTATAAATTAAAAAATTATTGTTTTAATCAATTAAATATCTTATCTTCAAGCAACAACAAAAAGAAGAAAGACTTTTTACATTCTTTATTGTTCTTATATTTTATTTTCATTTTCCCAACTAAAAACTCTCGATTCTTCCTCAATGCATTTTTTTGTTCTGATTTTAGTGTTTTTGCGATCTATATCTATCAAAACTTGTTCACCAAAAGAGAAAACTTTTGTCATTTAATTTAAATGAAAATTAAATGAAACTTCTTTTCCAAATCTCATTAAATTTCTATATCCCCACGAAAAACGCTTATTTTGATTATTGTTTAATAATCCTATCTTAATCATGCTCAATTCTCTTGTTCGACAAAAAGTCCATTTGTATATAATAATCATATTGTAGCGGGTATAGTTTAGTGGTAAAAGTGTGATTCGTTCTTTTAACCCTTTAAATAGTTAAAAATAGTTAAAGGGTCTTTCGGTTTTATTCATATTCCGATTAAAAACTTTATTTCTTCAAATTAAAAGGATTTAATCCTTTACCTCTCAAATGATCAATTCGAGAAAAAAAAACTACACATTCTCGTGATTTCTATCCCCGAGTCACTTATAAATTTCAAAGTTGAATTAGGATAGGAAATTGCGAAACAGAATTTGAATTGGATCAAGACTTCCAATTGAATAAGTATGAGTAAAGGATCCATGGGTGAAGATAGAAAGTCAATTTCTAATCGTAACTAAACCTTCCTTCGATTTTCTTTTCGATTTCTAAAGAGATAAATTGAAGCAAAATAGCTATTCAACGATGACTTTGGTTTACTAGAGACATCGCCATATTGTTTTAGCTCGTTGGAAACAAAACCCTTTTCCTTAGGATCCTCTCAAATAGAAATAGAGAACGAAGTAACTAGAAAGATTGTTAAAATAACCTTCTTCTAGAAGG